ATTTCGGGATGCTTCATGAAGTGCTTCTTTCGGAGTTAAACTTCCGTTTGTCCATATTTCGATAAAAAGGATCTCTTGTTTTTCATTTCCATTCCCATAAGAATGAATACTATGATTCGCGTTTCGAACAGGCATGAATACAGCATCTATAGGATAACTTCCATCTTGAAAGTTATGTGGCGTTTTTATAAGATATCCACGATTTCTCTCTATTTGTAATCTAATACAAAAATCAATTGGTTCCGTTAAACTAGCTATATGTTGTGTATTATCAACGATTTCCACATAAGGTGGCAAGATGATATCTTGAGCAGTTACATAGCCAGGACCCTTGACACAAATAGACGCGTCAGAAGTTCCATATAAATTACTTCTCAATACAATTTCTTTCAAATTCATTAAAATTTCATGTACCGATTCTTGAATGCCCGTTATGGTAGAATATTCATGTGGGACTTTCTCAGATTTTACACGTGTAATACATGTTCCTTCTATTTCCCCAAGTAACGCTCTTCGCATCGCAATGCCTATTGTGTCGGCTTGGCCTTTCATAAGTGGAGACAGAATAAATCGTCCATAATAAAGGCGTTTACTGTCTGTTCTTGATTCAACACACTTCCACTGTAGTGTCCGAGTAGATACTGTTACTTTCTCTCGAACCATAGTACTATTATTTGATTAGATCATCGAATCTTTTATTTCTCTTGAGATTTCTTCAATGTTCAGTTCTACACACGTCTTTTTTTCGGAGGTCTACAGCCATTATGTGGCATCGGAGTTACATCCCGTACGAAAGTTAATAGTATACCACTTCGACGAATAGCTCGTAATGCTGCATCTCTTCCGAGACCGGGACCTTTTATCATGACTTCTGCTCGTTGCATACCTTGATCCACTACTGTACGGATAGCGTTTGCTGCTGCGGTTTGAGCAGCAAACGGTGTTCCTCTTCTCGTACCTTTGAATCCAGAAGTACCAGCTGAGGACCAAGAAACTACTCGACCCCGTACATCTGTAACAGTGACAATGGTATTATTGAAACTTGCTTGAACATGAATAACTCCCTTTGGTATTCTACGTGCACCCTTACGTGAACCAATACGTCCATTCCGCCGCGAACTAATTTTCGGTATAGCTTTTGCCATATTTTATCATCTCGTAAATATGAGTCAGAGATATATGGATATATCCATTTCATGTCAAAACAGATTCTTTATTTGTACATCGGCTCTTCTGGCAAGTCTGATTAGCCCTGTCTTTGTTTATGTCTCGGGTTGGAACAAATTACTATAATGCGCCCCCGCCTACGGATTAGTCGACATTTTTCACAAATTTTACGAACGGAAGCTCTTATTTTCATATTTCTCATTCCTTACCTTAATTCTGAATCTATTTCTTGGAAGAAAATAAGTTTCTTGAAATTTGTCATCTCAAATTGTATTCCCACGAACGGAATGGTGAAGTTGAAAACCTAATCCTTCAAATCTTTGTTGTGGGGTCGATAAATTATATGTCCTTTGGTTGAATCATAAGGACTTACTTCAATTTTGACTCTATCTCCCGGCAGTATCCGTATAAAACAAAGTTCCTTTGAGGTATCAACGAATCCAATTTGGATATTATAAAGGATTACCAGATATAACACAAAATTTCTCCACCTATTCCTTCTAGTCGAGCCTCTCGGTCTGTCATTATACCTCGAGAAGTAGAAAGAATTACAATCCCCATTCCACCTAAAATTCGCGGAATTCGTTGATAATTAGAATAGATTCGTAGACCAGGTCGACTGATTCGTTTTAAATTTAAAATATTTCTATAGGGTCTTTTCCTATTCCTTCTATGTCGCAGGGTTAAAACCAAAAAATATTTGTTGTTTTCTCGATGTTTTCTCACGTTTTCGATAAAACCCTCTCGTAAAAGTATTTGAACAATATTTTCGGTAATATTAGTAGATGCTATTCGAACCACTCTTTTTCGATCCATATCAGCATTTCGTATAGAAGTTATTATCTCAGCAATAGTGTCCCTGCCCATGATGAACTAAAATTATTGGGGTCTCCAAATTTGATATAATCAACGTGTTTTTTACTTATTTATTTTTGAATATGATATGAATTATTAAAGATATATGCGTGAGACACAATCTACTAATTAATCTATTTCTTTCAAATACCCCACTCGAAACAGATCACAATTTCATTTTATAATACCTCGGGAGCTAATGAAACTATTTTAGTAAAATTTAATTCTCTCAATTCCCGGGCGATTGCACCAAAAATTCGAGTTCCTTTTGGATTTCCTTCTTGATCAATAACAACTGCAGCATTGTCATCATATCGTATTATCATCCCGTTGTCACGTTTGAGTTCTTTACAGGTACGCACAATTACAGCTCTGACTACTTCTGATCTTTCTAGGGGCATATTTGGTACTGCTTCTTTGATCACAGCAACAATAACGTCACCAATATGAGCATATCGACGATTGCTAGCTCCTATGATTCGAATACACATCAATTCTCGAGCCCCGCTATTATCCGCTACATTTAAATGGGTCTGAGGTTGAATCATTTTTTTAATCCGTTCTTTGAATGCAAAGGGCGAAGAAAAAAAAGAAATATTTTTGTCAAAAAAAAAAAAAAGAAACATGCGGTTTTGTTTCATATCTAAGAGCCCTTTCTACATTTTTTTCTATTACATTACGAAATAATGAATTGAGTTCGTATAGGCATTTTGGATGCTGCTAGTGAAATAGCCCTTCTAGCTATATTTTCTGTTACTCCACCCATTTCATAAAGTATTCGCCCCGGTTTAACAACAGCTACCCAATATTCAGGGGATCCTTTTCCTGAACCCATACGTGTTTCTGCGGGTCTTAGTGTAACTGGTTTGTCTGGAAATATACGTACCCATATTTTTCCACCACGACGTGCATTTCGTGTCATTGCCCGTCGGCCTGCTTCTATTTGTCGAGATGTAATCCAAGCAGGTTCAAGTGCCTGAAGAGCATATTTACCGAAAGAAATACGATTACCTCGATAAGATATTCCTTTCATTCTTCCTCTATGTTGTTTACGGAATCTGGTTCTTTTGGGGTTATAGTTGATGGTTGGTTCTGAATTCCATCTCTACTACAGAACCGGACGTGAGAGTTTCTTCTCATCCAGCTCCTCGCAAATAAAAGGATTCAAAAAAATGCAATTTGAATTAAGCTAGAATAGTCAATCTTAAGTTAAGATATATATGTATTTACTGAGTAATACCTTGAACGTGAGCTTCTTTGATATTTTAGTAAATCTATTAGTAATTTGTATATCTTGTTTGAATAGATAACTAAACTTTGTAGTTTTCTAAATAGAAATAAAAAAAAAATTGTATTATTATACCAAATCCTTATTTTATCCTTTATTGTATTGTCCTAAATTTTGCAATAAAAAAAGTTTTCGCGGGCGAATATTTACTCTTTCAATCCCTATTTCATTTGTAGGGTTAATTCATGACTTCTCAGATCTCAGAATACATGAATTAATCTCTGGTTCGTTCCGCCATCCCGACCAGTGAATCGTTAAGATTCCTTTTTCAATAGAATCTTTTGCATTCACAAGTTCCGTCGTTCCCATCACTTCTTACTTAATGGTTAGGTCCGAATTCTACAATGGAGCTCAGAATGAAATTGGTTCTTGAGTCAATCTTCTCAGTCTTTATTGGCTCGAAGCTCTTGATTTTTTGTTCTATTGCTATAAGAAGAGTCTTTTTAGTATGGTATGAATACGTATTGATGCTTTATTACACTGCCTTTTATGAGATTACTCATAGACCTTACATATTGGAATTTTATATCATTGGTATTCTTTTTCTCTCTTTCTCTCATCCTTCCGTTTATCCACATCTTTTTTGGCTATTTTGCTTTACAACTTAGAATCAGATTTCTTTTTTTGTTTATGCAAAAGATTTCAGTTGCTACAAAGATATGACCTATATATCATATCTTGACTGGTTCTTTAGATCCAGATAATGCGAAGTGATGGGTTGGTTATTAGTTCTATAGTTTTTAGTTCATACTATGTGGGCTGGGCTTTTTTAATCCTAACCCTAAAAAAACCAACGAGTCACACACTAAGCATAGCAATTATATCAAATGGTCAATCGAATTTTTATTCAACCTTATAGAATTAAGAATTAGAAACGTTCCCCTTGATTAGAAAAAGAATGAAATGGTCTTTTTTTTTGTTCAATTATTGGATAGGAGGGAAAGATAAGTAGTAAAATTATTCCTCGTCTAGAAATATCCAAATTTTGATGCCCAATATTCCATAGATAGTTCGAACTGTATAAGCGCAATAATCAATTTTAGCTCGAATCGTTTGTAGGGGAACTCTGCCTTCTCTGATCCATTCGACACGTGCAATTTCTTTTCCGTCGATACGCCCTGCAATTTGTATTTGAATTCCTTTTGTATCCGCCTGTTCTGTTAATTCAATAGCCTTTTTCATTGCTTTTCGAAATGAAACTCTATTCTTTAATTGTCCAGCTATAAATTCTGCAAGAATATTAGGGTTTCCGTAAGGTTTTGCAATTCTTGTGACAGCAATGTTCAGTTTTCGGTTTACACAATTAAATTCTTTTTGTAAGGTCATTTGTAATTCTTCGATTCCGCGCGGTCGACTTTCTATTAATAATTTTGGGAATCCCATAAAGATTATGACCTGGATCAGATCGATTCTTTTTTGAATCTCTACACGTGCAATTCCCTCGATGCCAGAGGACGTTCTCATATTCTTTTGTACATAATTCTTGATACAATCTCTTATTTTTTTATCTTCTTGTAAACCTTCAGAATAATTTTTGGGTTGTGAAAACCAAAGGGAATGATGACCTTGGGTTGTACCCAGTCTGAAACCAAGTGGATTTATTTTTTGTCCCATAATCCCCCGCTATTATACATATCACGATACGTCATAGCTGTAGATTTTTTTTTCCATCTCGTTTTTTTTAACGAAT